ACTATTTTTTTTTCTTTTGCCTCTAGGGAAGATATTAACAGTAAGGAAAATGGAATTTCCATAATGACTGCAAATCCTTCTGATATTATTTGATAATACAAATTCTTCTTGTGCTTGTGCCCAAAAAAGTCATTTTGGTTAGAATGATTAGCAGAAAGAATCAAATGAGTCTGTTGATACATTCGGTTAATTAAACGTTTTACAATCAGTAAACTGTATTTCTTGTCGCCTGCATTTTCCAACAAAATGGATTTATTTAAACCACGATCATATGCAAATCCATAAATATATTCCTGAAAGATAAGTGGATAGAAAAAGTTGTGTTGCCAAGACCTATCTAGTTCTATATATCTTTGGAATTCTTCCATTTCAAATTAGACCGAAAACTAAAAAAAAGCAGGGAGTTTCTTGGATTATCAAATGATACATAGTGCGATACAGTCAAAACAAGGTATTCTATTTTGAAATAATAAAGTACCTCGGAGACAGGTAAATTCATCAACGGATTCTCTATTTTTTTCCATCTAATTGGTTTTTTTATAGGATAACAAAGCAAGATGGTTAGAAATCCTTTATTTTTTGAACCCAATCGCTCTTTTGATTTTGGAAAAGTATCTTTATCAATATACTGTTTCTTCTACACATTCATCTCCATATAGAAAATGGATAATCTAATAGTTAGGATTCACTAAAAACGAAAAAATTCACTCGTGTGAGAAGCCTTTCCCGTATCTGGCACTAATTTTTTTTTTAACGTTAAATTAGATCGGGTAATCATTCAAATTACGAAGATAAGCTCGTTGCTCTTTCTTTCCCTAGAATTTGAACCATAGGGCTCGATCCATTTATTCAATCGACCAAACTTGCGAATTCATTTCGTTCAATTCAAATAATGTTTGTTTGGTACCGATTTGGTACGAATGAAATATTCTCCGAATTCTCTATTGATACGACATGCTCTTTTTTCCATTCATTTCCTTTCAGGATCAGTCGTGGTCTGATAAACTCTACCGATGATGTAGACGAATTCCTTGCTTCATCAAAATATGTAAAAGATCCTAGTCGCACTTAAAAGCCGAGTACTCTACCGTTGAGTTAGCAACCCCCAAAATAGATATGTTATGTAGATACAATCGGGATCAAAATATAATTCAAATTGAATTGCAATATAAATTATATATTAAGATAATTAGAATAGAAAATAGATAATATAATTTCATTTCATTATTTAATAATAATTAATAAAAAAAAGAAATAGGATAGAAATAATGAAATTGAAATATAAGAAGAAAAATCTAAGTTAAGTATAAAAAAACTTGTGTTGGATTGGCACTACATAATAAATCTACATAAATAGATGAATAGAAATATAAGAATAAAAAAAAGTTATACCACCTCATTCTATCTTTTTTTTATTTCATTAATTGAACTTCTTTTAATTAAGTCAAAATTCTTTAAAAACCTCTGCCCTCTTTAAAATATCATAAACGGTTTCCGTAGGTTGAGCGCCTTTTTCAAGAAAATAGAGAATAGCAGGAACATTTAAATAAGTTTGATTCTTTATTGGATCATAAAAACCCACTTTCCGCAGATCTCTTCCCTCTCTTCGGGACCGAACATCAATTGCAACGATTCGATAGACGGCTCATTGGGATAGATTAGATCAACAACAACCCCCCTTGGAAACGTATAGGAAGTTTTCTCCTCGTACGGCTCGAGAAAAATGATTCGAAGTTTTGTATTAGAATGGCAAATCAAAAAAGTCCATAAAATCTTCAAATGAATTAAATAAAGAATTAAGTCCTTTTTCTTTACTAAAAAAAGAAAATCATTTGTATACTCATAACTCAAGTTAAATAACTTTCAAAGAGCTCCAAAAAAAAATCCTTTGGCTTTTCATTTATTGAGCAGTCTCGAATACCCTTTTTTGTCTCATTTAGAATCGATTTGAATTGTCGCACCAATTAACAATTAATTGTATTTGAATCAGAATGCGGAATTCAAATCGAAAATGGAAAAAAAAAAGGATGTTTCCTTGTTCCGGAATCTTTTATCTTTGTTTTGAATCATTGGGTTTAGACATTACTTCGTTGATTTTGAATCCTTTCAAAAATGGCAGCAACATACCTTTTTGTTATTTCTTTCTATCAAAGAATCATATGAACGGCGGATTCCCACACCATATATATAATTTTTATCGAAAAGGTTTTATCAATTCCACCAAAATTTCCTTTAGGATTTGAAACTTGCTTGATTTGGGTCCTTTCGATATCTCTTCTCTGTCAAAGATATACTTACGAAGTTGTTCCAACTTATTGATTGACACTAACCCTAGACCCTTTCCCCTTAAGAAATGAATCAATACTTTCTACTCGAGCTCCATCCTGTACTATTTCCATTACACCCCAACAAAAAATGCGGGTTCGAATGGAAGAGAACAAAGGATGTCGAGTCAAGAGCATCCTTTAATTGGATTAGAGAATGATGGATATAAGAATCCACAACAGATCATGTCCTTCAAGTCGCACGTTGCTTTCTACCACATCGTTTCAAACGAAGTTTTACCATAACATTCCTCGAATTTTGAACCTCTATGCGGTTGATTCAATTATGGAATAATGAATAGTCATTGGTTCAGTTAGGACAGTCGGCACATAAGATTAAAAATATATCTTAAATTATTTTTCATTTTTTTCATTATTGAAATTGAAAAAAAAATTCCAATTTGTGTTACATCCAATAAAAACAATAAAATTGAAAAAATCGATTGGAAAAATACAATTTCTTTTCCCGGAATGAATAACAAAATAACAAACTTCCTTCTATTCTATATGAATATGAGAGGGTGGATATATGAAAACTTGTTTTTTGGAATTCAAATTCGTCTAATCTATAACCCCATCTTGCCTAAATCCCCAACAGATTCTGTTGTATCTGCGCGGCATTTGAACACTTATCTTATTAATTTGTGAAATTTGAAAAAAGATAAGATTCATTTTGGTTAGAATTATTAGCAGAAAAAATCAAATTCTATCCAATATTACACTTTCTAAACGGAAAAACACAATCTTAATTATTTACTAGAATTACACATGCTCTTGCTCTGGGACGGAAGGATTCGAACCTCCGAATAGCGGGACCAAAACCCGATGCCTTACCACTTGGCCACGCCCCACTTTGATTTCTATTCGACACTAATAAAGACTAATGTTGTTATTGATTGTTCGTCAATTCCAGCCAAAATATCTCAAGAATCCTTTGGATTCCATTGTAAGTATTTTGACGCATGTAGATATAGAATTATACTGAATTTATTGATCATTACATATAATTCCATTAAAATATTGTATGAAAATAGAATTTTTTCTATTCTCAAAAGAGAATGGAAGGTTTTTTGGTTGAGTGAGTAAGTTCAAAAAAAAAGAAGGATTTTTGATCTTTCTTTTTTTATTTTCTTCATTTTTTCCTTCTATGAAGAACTCAATCAAAATACAATTATCTTAAAAAAAAAATGTCTGTTATGCTTAATATCTTAAGTTTGATCTGTCTTAATTCTGCCCTTTATTCGAGTAGTTTTTTCTTAGTCAAATTACCCGAAGCCTACGCTTTTTTGAGTCCAATCGTGGATTTTATGCCAGTCATACCTGTACTCTTTTTTCTCTTAGCCTTTGTTTGGCAAGCTGCTGTAAGCTTTCGATGAAATCTTTCATCTTGTCCTATAAAAATAAATAATTTTTTCGAGAAAAACGATTCGAATACTAATAATTGATAAGATCAGACAAGTCTTAAAGTATGAACTCTTGATTCAAACATGAGAATTCTTGGATAACCGCGATTCGGATCGCCTCGTTTTCCCACTCTAACTATCTATTTTAATTTTCCGTGAATGAAAAACCTTATTGTGATCCTCCCCAAACAAGGGGGTATTAAAAAATTATTGATAAGTAAGATAATAATAGATAAGATAATAATAATTTTTTTTATTACTTTAATGAATTACAATTTTTTAAAAAATTCTTTTCGATTTATAAAAACTACTTTGGTTTTCGGTATCAAAATAGGATAAGTGGTATAAAAATAGAGAATTTATTTTCTTCCTTTAAAAAAACAAAATGATCTTGGAGATTGTAAAATGGTTACTCTCAAACTTGTTTTTTGCGCAGTACTGCTATTCGTTGTTTCTCGATGTGTGCGATAAAAATAGAGAATTTATTCTCTCTCTATTTTTAAAAAAAAGCAAAATGATCTTGGAGATTGTGTAATGCTTACTCTCAAACTCTTTGTTTACGCAGTAGTGGTATTCTTTGTTTCTCTTTTCATTTTCGGATTTCTATCTAATGATCCAGGACGTAATCCTAATCCTGGACGCGAAGAATAAAAAAGGGGGTTCTTTACTTGATTTTTCATTTAAAAAATTAGAAAAAAAATTCTATTTGATATTTGTAATTATATATATAATTTTTTATTTTATTTGAAAATTGAAAGATAAATCAACTATTAAGTCATTAACGGAAACGGAAAGAGAGGGATTCGAACCCTCGGTACGAATGAATCGTACAACGGATTAGCAATCCGACGCTTTCGTCCACTCAGCCATCTCTCCCCATGGAAAATTAAAAACTTATATTCAAACAAATATTAAATAAGAGAAAAATATTATTAAAAAAAAAAGAAAGACTTCTTCGCGCGAAAGGGCCTTTGTATTATTCCCACTATTCCCATGGCCTGGCCTAATCAGTACCTCGCCAGGCCCCCTTTTTGTTTCAATGGATTATACAATAAAGAAAAGGATTTATCTGATTTGACAATGATAAAAAAAAAATACCTATTTTTGAAGCAAAAGAAAGAACAATAAGAAAAAAGACATTCTCTAGATATAGAATAGAACCAAGATGCCATTAGAAATTATATCTAAACTGAAAACATAACTTGACAAATTAACAAGTTTTTGTATAGAATAAAAAAAATCATGCTTACAAAGTAATGCTAAATTTCTTAAT